TTTTCTAATTTTTCCAAAATTTTAGAAGTTGAATTAATCAAATTCAATTTTTCTCGTTCTATCTCAGAGTATCCATTTACTCGAAACTGATCTGCCTCCATTTCCACTTTCCGTAAGCGGGCCTGGGCTTTTTCCAGCTGTTGAACAGCCCCCCTTCGCAATTCTTCTGAATTTCGAATAGTATTCAAGATCTTCTGTTTTCGATTATCTAATAAATCACTTAATGAAAGTAGATTATCTTTCCATTCATTTCAAAAATTCCATGATCCCTTCCCGAACCAAACATGAATCTTTCGATTCATTTGGCTCTCACGCTCAATTACTTATCAATTACTTAATTGAGAGAGAATTCATTCCCATACAAATACTATAGATATATATATTTTGCGTAATGAGCCTATCCTCTCCCTCTTTTATCTATTCCTATTTCAAAATATTGATCTCTACCCCTATTTCACAATATTGAAACTGATCAATAATTATAATCCAAGACTCAAATATTCGGAGGATTCTTCTGACAAAAATATATCAAATATAGAAATATATCAAATGAAATATATATTTGTTTGTATAATATAGAATTTAGAATTAATAGAAAATTTCTAATGTTTAATTTTGTAATTGTCAGCAAAGTTGTTTCTTTTTTTTTTTTTCTTTCAAATCCAAAGAATTCTTCTAACTTTATACATAGGTCATCAATTCAGCATTGTAAAAAAGGCTCAAATCATTTTATCGATATGAGTGTTTTATATCGAAAAAGATTCGAACCATTCGTTTTGATTTCTGTATTGTCTAAAAAAAATTCTTTATTTTATAAACTATGTATTTATAAACTAAACATAGTAGTAGAAAGAGTACCATGCTGCATCTGAACTTCAAACAGTTTGGCTTTAACCATATTAACGGTCCAAGATTATTGGTTAATAGAGAATCAGAGTCGATATACCAATGAATGAATCACGAAATGCTATGGTTCTAAAATATGATTTTTGAATGGATTCAGAAGTAATTCGTGGGATGATGCACTCTTTTCCTTCCTAGTTCGAACAAAAAAAGTGCAGCTGGGTGGATCCAGCCTATTCTTGAAATAAACAACTCGCACACACTCCCTTTCCAAAAAAGATCAATACACCGAGCACTACGCTTAGATTTATTGGATTTGTTGCAAAAATATCGGTATTAAACCCGAAACTCCCGCCAGATGGCCAGTGACCCAAGGAAACGAAAGAATCGGTTACATTTTTCATACGATCTCCTATTTTGTTTTATGTGGACTAAAAAAAAAAAAGAACTCTGTCTCTTTTTGTATTATATCACTTTCAATTCTTTTTCTATTTTTCCTTTATATTTCTCTATTGATTTATTTTCTTAATTTTAATTTACTTAGAAATTAAATTTACTTAGAAAGAACCAAAAATGGATTCTATTTCCATAGAAATGTATTTTTTTTTTTTCAATTACAAAAAAATATCAAAAATAATGATAATTATTAGAATTAGGGACCAAGTCTCATGTCAATAGCGAAAAACCTCATTTGTTGAAATACTCCTTAAATAAAAAAAAAGGCTTTACCTTGAACTAAGAAAAGGGGGAAGGAAGAAGGCGAGTCGGTGCGGTAATTCCTCATCCTCAAAAAAACCCTTCCCATAGATTATTGTCCAACGAAAAAGTAATTGTAGGTTGATATACTTTGAAAAAGCAAGGGGTAAGTCTTAATCCATAAAAAAAAAATAAAGAATTCTCGTATTTATAGGCCTAAACAAAGGGATTGGCAAATAAAAGGGCCAATGCTACAACCAGACCATAAATAGTTAAGGCTTCCATAAAAGCCAAACTAAGCAATAAAGTACCTCGTATTTTTCCTTCCGCCTCGGGCTGTCTTGCAATACCTTCTACAGCTTGTCCCGCAGCAGTGCCTTGACCAACCCCAGGCCCAATAGAAGCAAGTCCTACAGCTAACCCAGCAGCAATAACGGAAGCGGCAGAAATCAATGGATTCATGATAAATTCCTCGCACCAAAATAAAGAAAAAGAAATAGTTAATGATACAATCATTCAATGATTTTTGGCTTAATTATATTATTCCGTCGTTCAAATTCAACCAGCTGAAGTAACCAAAAACTTCGAATTGAGAATTGAAGCAATAATATTCATTATTGAACTCTCAGAAAGAACTATTTCCATATCCCTTTTTTAGTTCCTATCCAAAGGATTTTTGTGAATGCATACATACACCCTTTATCCGTCCACTTCTGTTTTCCAAACCATTATTTGTCTTTATTTTTTTTATTTCATCTATTTATTGATTCAATTTCGAATCAAAGACGAAACAGAAGAACTCCTATTTGAATCCCTATCTAAATTCACAACAGTCCAATGCGATAGATTAGATATATCTTGAGTTCATATATAACTAGTTAATATCTACTATCACATATACGCGTCTTTCTTTCATAATGGAAACCAACTACTCTACTTCTATCTTAGCCTCAATCAGATTCTTAAATCTGAAAGGATGCGCAAGATTTAGTGTATAGCCATTAACTTACATATACCTAATTCTAACCCCTTTCCTAAAAAATAACATTTTTTTTTTGAATCTCGTTTGTTGTAAATTAGTCTCTTCCTTTTTTTCTCATTATCTCACATGGATCTAATTTTAATTAATGACTTCATCAGACCGAATCGTTACATAGAAATAAAAAAAACAAAGAGTATTTAATTGAGCTAAATTCATGCAATTTTTTATTTATAAAAATTGGATTTTGGTCAATCATTGAATTGAATGAAATCGACTGAAATGGGAATCATTCTATAGAACATCCTTTTTAAACTCACCCACCATAAATTGATACCACAAAAATTCCTATTCAATATAGGACTCAAAATATTTAAATTAAATAACCAAAACAATTCATGTAAAGAGAGAATTGTCATTGAAGGCAGATATGATATAAAAAAATAAAAATAGACCAAATCCGGATTTTAGGAAAAAGATCTTTTCGATCTCTTTCCCTTTTTTTATTAGACTTTAAAATTTATTTACTAATAGTAATAGCTGAATCTTTTTTGCTATTACTCTAGATCCTTTATTTTTTTATTTATGTTGCCTAAGCATAAGCAAATTTTCTTGTTAAGTTGGGCATTCATTGCTTGATTGGACGGACTAAGTTACAAAAAAAACTAGACTATTTCAAAAACTCGTCAATGATGACCCTCCATGGATTCGCCTATATAAGCCGCAGCTAAAGTTGCAAAAATAAGAGCTTGAATCCCACTTGTAAATAATCCAAGGAACATCACAGGTATAGGAACTACTAAAGGTACTAAAGAAACAAGAACAAGAACGACTAATTCATCGGCTAATATATTCCCGAAAAGTCGAAAACTAAGTGATAAGGGTTTTGTAAAATCTTCTAAAATGTTAATGGGTAAAAGAATTGGAGTTGGTTGAATGTATTTACTAAAATACCTTAATCCTTTTTTTGAAATACCCGCATAGAAATATGCTACTGACGTGAGTAAAGCTAAAGCAACAGTAGTATTTATATCATTCGTGGGTGCGGCTAACTCTCCATGAGGTAATTCTATGATTTTCCAAGGTAAAAGGGCACCCGACCAATTAGAAACAAAAATAAATAGAAACATAGTTCCAATAAAAGGAACCCATGGACCATATTCTTCCCCAATCTGAGTTTTGGTCACGTCTCGAATGAATTCAAGAACATATTCGAAGAAATTTTGACCGTCAGTTGGAATAGTTTGTGGATTCCGAACAGAGAGAACGGCAGAACCTAATAAGATAGCAATTACAACCCAAGAAGTCATAAGTACTTGGGCATGGACTTGGAAACCCCCTATTTGCCAATAGAAATGCTGGCCGACTTCCACACTAGAGATATCATATAACCCCATTAGTGTGTTGATGGAACATAATATAACATTCATATTGTCCTCTGACATAAATATAACTTTACTTAAAATAATAAAGAATTATTTTGATTCAACCCTTTCCTTTTAAACTTGACTACTTGACTTGTATATTTTGTATACCAACTAAACTAATCACACAATATTGACACAGTCCGTTTTTTTATCTCTTTTGTAGGATTCGGGAATAATATCCGACTCCATAAATCTATATCTATGGAGTTCAAAAATAGAATAATTTATTTATCTTATTATTAATCACGGATTTCGTATATAGCTAGAACGGCCCTCGCAAATTGCGAATACTAATTTGTTAAGAATTAATCGAATTGAGGCTAAAGCGTCATCATTTGCTGGAATCGAAATATCTGCGAGATCAGGATCACAATTTGTATCAATTAAACAAACTGTTGGAATTTCCAAAGTGATACACTCCCGAAGAGCCGTATATTCTTCTTGCTGCTCAACTATGATTACAATATCAGGCAATTCCGTCATATATTGAATCCCGCCTAGATATGTTTGCAAACGAGATAATTGTCTCTTCAACATAGCTGCATCTCTTTTCGGAAGACGGTTTAGTCTACCCGTCTTTTGTTCCATTCTCAAGTCCCTGAGCTTATGAAGCCGCGTTTCTGTAGTGGACCAATTTGTTAACATACCACCAAGCCACTTTTTATTAACATAATGACACCGAGCCTTTATTGCAGCCCGCGCTACGGAATCAGCTGCTTTATTTTTGGTACCAACAATTAAAAAATGTTTTCCCTTACTTGCTGCATCAAAAACTAAATCACAAGCTTCTGATAAAAAACGAGCAGTTCTAGTGAGATTTGTAATATGAATACCTTTATGCTTTGCATAGATATAGGGCGCCATTCGCGGATTCCATTTCCTAGTACCATGACCAAAATGAACTCCTGCTTCCAGCATCTCTTCCAAATTTATGTTCCAATATCTTCTTACCATTTCTCCTCACACTTCCTCTCTCTCTCTTTTTTTATGAATAAAAAAAGAGAGACGAGGCACTTTGAAATAAATAATTGTTCCGATGGAACCTTCTCTTCTACCGGAGATTGGTCGTTTATAAACGAGCCAAGCCATTACTTTACTATTCATAATTTTCTTTATTACATTAATTTATTCATTATTTTATTTATTTATTAAATAGTTAACAAATCAAATGACCATAACAAATCAAACATCAAACAACATAGTTAAAAGGACGAATCCGCTTTCTCTTTCTTAAAAAGATCGATCTGATATATAAATTCTTTGAAATGCAAGAATCAAATAATTTTCCATGGTGGAAGAAAATATCTCTCATTTCCATTTCCCCACGAAGAAATTCTTTTTTTTCGAAAAGAATGTTGTTATGCTGCCTTGAAGAGGGTACTAATCCTTTGAATCCGGTTCCGGCGGGTATCATATTCCCTAGAACAACGTTCTCTTTCAGTCCTTTCATCCAATCAATACGGCCCCGAAGAGCGGCTTTTGCTAAAACTCGAGCAGTTTCTTGGAAACTTGCTTCGGATATAAAACTTTGAGTATTCAGGGATGCTCTTGTTATTCCCAATAAGATGGCTCGATAGTAGATCGCTTCTTCTAAAGCGCGTCCCGTTCGTTCCGCGCGTACTAATCCAATGAGTTCCCCTGGTAAAAAAATATTAGACATTCCATCTTCTGAAACCAAGACTTTTGATGTTATTTGACGCACAATAATTTCTATATGCCTATTATGGATCTGCACCCCCTGGGATCGATAAACCTTTTGTATCTTATTAACCAAAGAGATACGACTTTGCACTATAGTTAGTTCAGCACCAATCAAGAATCCCCAAGGAATTCCAAGAATTTTTGTTATACGTTCGTTCCAACCCTCAACTCTCTTTTCTAGGTTCATCGATATTGAATCAATCGAACGCACTTCTAACACTTGTTCTACTTTTGGAAGACCCTGCGTTATATCACCAGATCTCGATTTTTCATATATAAATGTAACTAAAGTATCTCCTTCGTAAAGGATTTCACCATAATCCCCATGAACGGTTGCTCCTGGAATAGCCAAATAAGGCTTGGCCGTTCTTATTACTATAGAATCAACGCGAACAATTAAAACTTGACCCGATTTTAGGGGCGGTCCCTTTTTGGATATACATACATTTTCACAAAGAAACTGCCCAAGACTAACTATTGTGGACATTTCCTCACAATTATTATTATGAGAAAAATGATGGAGAAAATACCAATTCAAATTGAATGGATTCAAAAAAATCTTACTACATGGGCTGATATTAGAAATTCTCCTATTTTCATCCATTAAATAATATTTTTGAAGTACTTGAAAAGTTTGTTTTAAATTGCCAAGCTGCAAATATTTCGCTACCGAGGTCTGATTATGAGTTATTAAAGGGTAAAATGTTGAATAAAAATCCGAAATTTGAGGGGCTGTTCCTAAAGGGCCCAACAAATTCCTAATTGGAATTAGAAGATCTTTTTTAATGGATTCTTTTATCCCATTGTAATATTTTACATCGTTGAATAGACCCATGCAAAAATAATTAGATGATGACAAAATTATAAAAGATTGGGATTCCTTATTTCTATTCAACAGCATACGAATAGTTCCGTGGTTTTGGATAAAAAATTGCGGAATCCTTGCTTTGGAATAAGTGGAATAAAATGGATTTTTATTGATACGATCTGAGCCATTATCATAGATCAATCCGGAACCCGACGGATCATTCCTTTTTCTGATATACAAAATATGTGATTTCACTAAGTCGATTCTTAAGAAATCTCGAAGCAGCCCTTTTGTAGTTACTTCAACAAAGGAAGCGTGGGCCTCTTTGACGAAAGAACTTTTGTTGTCTTGGTCCCAATTCAAGACTAAACAAGTCCGAACTAGTTGAATACTTGTGTCATAGATTCTCCAAGTTGCTTTGCCATTTCCATAAAGGATATAGTTGACAACTCCAAGTTGCATATTATCCTTTTCTCGAAAGGGATCCTGGGGGAAGAGTGTTACTAAATTTATACCGTCCGCTATTTCATATGTGCTTACGGGTCGAACCAAAACAAAAAACTTTTTTTTGCTAGGTGTGATCCGTTGGACATAGATCCAATTTTTCAATTGTTTTGATTTCTTATAATTTGTTTTTACCGCTCTTGGTGGTATCAAGATACCACTGTGTCGAGATATTTTATCTTTTTTTCCAGGAAAATGGATACCTCCGGAAAAGATTTTAAGTTCAATCTTTTTTTTTTTTTTCTCCACTCGGACCAATCCGCCCATTTGACTTCTTGTATTTAACGTGATTTGTGTATTTACTCCAATGAGACTATTGTTCCGTACCATTAGAGACGAGGATTCGGATAAAATATGGACTTCCTCAGGAATGAAAAAAAATAGATCTACTTTCATTTGGTATTTTTGCTTAAACTTTTTGACCCCGCCATATTCAATTAAATTCTCTTTTTTGATGATTGAATGCGCCCCTACCGTCCCATATTTTGTAATTCCTGAATTGTTTCTTCTGTATTGAGAATCGTCGAAAAAAGCAAGAATACTCTTTCTACGGAAAATACCATTTATGGGTATTTCAATCGAGATACCTGAACCGGGATATGGAATGAATTCTTTCTCTTGTTCTTGAATTGATTGGACTGGAATAAGAAATCTATTTCTTCGCCTCTTTGCCAATAAATATGAATTCTCTCGGAGAATAGTGGAATATAGGAAATGATAATGCCCAGTCCCTACGATTCGATTTAATTTTGAATAATCAAAAATAATATCTTCTTTTTTATCAAAAAAATCCGAACTCAAAAATTTGTGTCTTTCTTGATCATCATTTACTGAGAAGCTAGAAATATATCTTCTTTCGGTAGAAGTAGAAATAGAATGAATGTTTATTTGATCTTGATCCTTTTGGAGCGAAAAGGGAACTACATTAAATTTGCATGAACCTCCCGATAATATCCACAAGTGACTTGTTTTGGGTAAAATATGTACATTACTATATTTAAATTCGGGCAAATGGTACACATCGGTACTCCAGTGCATTTCCCCCTCTAAGTCAGAATAAATATGTTTTCGAGCCCTCTCTTTAAAATTGAAAGTGTATGTTCCCGCGCGAATCTCAGCAATCACTTGTTCTGATTTTACATATTGGCCATTTTGAACTAAAAGAAAACTTTTTGGTGGAATAGTTACCTCGTGTAGAATATCCTCACTCTTAATAATTACATATAAGTCCATAGAACATAAAAAGGCAGGATGCCCATGACGCGTACGTGTAGGCTGAAGCAAATCCTCATTGAATTGGATTTTTCCATTAGAAGGGGCCCGCACATGTTCTGCAGTACCCCCCGTAAATACTCCGCCGGTATGAAAAGTTCTTAATGTTAATTGAGTTCCAGGTTCTCCAATGGATTGCCCCGCAATAATACCTACAGCTTCTCCCAACTCAACCAGGTCGCCATGAGTGGGACTCCGACCATAACATAATCGACAGATCCAAGACGGACTCCTACAAGTAAAGGGAGTTCTAATATATATTGGTTGTGTTCGAAAAGTTATGAATTGGGTGACAAGCCCAATCCCAATATCTTGATTTCGAATGGCAATGCATCGCGAACCCATATATATATTGTCTGATAATACACGACCAATTAATGTTTGGATAAAAATTCTTTCTGGCAGTGTCCTATTTCGAGGACTTGCAGAAATGCCTCGAGTAGTCCCACAATCTGTTCTACGTACAACAATATGTTGAACTACTTCAACAAGTCTGCGCGTAAGATATCCAGCATCGGATGTTCGTACAGCAGTATCTACAACTCCCTTTCGCGCTCCGTAGCAAGAAATGATATATTCTGTTAAAGAAAGTCCTTCGCGTAAATTGCTTTGAATGGGTAAATCAATCATTTGCCCCTGGGGATCCGACATTAATCCTCTCATACCTACTAATTGATGTACTTGAGATGCATTTCCTCTAGCTCCTGAAAAAGACATTATATGGACTGGATTAAACGGGTCAGTCATCCTAAAATTAAGATTCATTTCTTGTCGCAAATATTCACTTGTAGCATACCATATCTCGATAGATTGGCGTAATTTTTCTACTGCGTGTACATTCCCAAAATGATGGTGTTTTTCCAAAATCAAACTTTGTTCTTCAGCATCTTGTACTAGCCATTCCTTAGAAGGTATTGTTAAAAGATCATCAATTCCTAATGAAATGGATATAGCAGTTGCTTGCTGAAAACCTAGAGTTTTTACTTGATCTAAGATATGCGATGTATATGCCATTCCAAAGTGATCTATTAATCTGCTAATAAGTCGTTTAATGGCAGTTCCGTCTATCACTTTATTGTGAAATACCAGATTGGCCCGTTCTGCCATATGTACCTCCCTATTCCAATGAGTTGGATTCGACAATGGGTTTGAGTCAATGATTGGAAAACTTCCTTTTCTCGATCTTAAATTGCACAGAAAGTCAGGTCAGGGACTCGAATCCTAGTTGAACCGGAGAAACCCAAATTCACCCCGCCCCGGTGTCTGTCATAGAATTTTTGAATTTAACGACCATATAATTAAGTATAGGTATCATATAAGCAGGCCCGACAAAAACCTTGTATAGCTTCTTCCATTTCTCGATAAAGAGAAATATGACCAATAGTGGTTCGGAGGTATATCCAAAGAATTCCTTTTTTTACACTTCTTATTATCAGATAGTGTCCATAAATCTCATGATAAGTACCCAAAGATTCATAGTGAAGTTCGATGGGAGCTTCTCTTGAAGCACTAACGCGTTGATCTAGTCGCCACCGAAGCCACAAAGGACTATCTAAATGGATTCTTTTCTGTCGATAAGCCCCAATTGCATCATAGGAATTACAAAAAAAAAGTTCTTTTGTATACCTATAGTTATTATTGTCAATTCTTTCATTTTGATAGTTTCTTCGATTACATGGACTATATCTATTTGCACAAATACCTCGACGATTCCCACTTGTTAATATATAGAGCCCAATAAGCATATCTTGAGTCGGTACAGAAATAGGA